GTTATTTATTTATAATTGAACAAAAGCGAGGAGCGAGTTTAGGAGCTACCGAGTTTACGAGAGAAAGAAAGGAAATGAGCCCATTGATTCACCTATCTGAAGCTGAAGGAATGAAAGCATTAGAGTCTTGATCCCCTGCTTAACCTGAAACCTCTCAAGCCAGGGAAAGATTGACCATCGGGTTCATTTCCGAGTCAGGACAGAAAGAGGCCAAGAGTGACTACTCGATAGAAAAGGACCCTATGAATAAGGGAAGTGACTAGCCTTCTTTCTTAGGCCAAGGAAGGAAAGCACAGCACAGTAGAACTAGCGTAGCGGGACATGACAGCGGTTGGGGAGAGGGAAAAGCTATCAGACATCAATCCAATGAACAGACAAAGCGGCTTGGCCGAAGGGTCAGGAAGAGAGAACGACTATACTCTCTGAGTTAGAACATTAGGAACCTTACACCCATATGAAAGAAAGCAGCCAAAACAGTAGAGAAGATCAGAGACGGGTTTAGCGAGAAAAGTCTTTAGCTCACACCTATCTTTGATGAAAGAAGCCAAAAAGCAAGTTTAGGTAGAAAGAACAGCCAGTGTCAGAGAGATGACTTTTGTTGAACTCTTCCTTTACATGAAGGATATTTTTTCCAACATGGAATTGAATCCGGGATCCAAGTAGATTAGGTTAAGGCAAGCATGAGTTCAACCCTTTTCTCATCGGGCCAGGATCGATAGCCGTTCGACCTGAGGGAAGTGCGGTCAGATTCAGAATCCCCAATGTCTTGGTCTTGACCTTCGCTTCGAGGGACAAGCACCGCATCTAGGTAAGCGGCATCTAATTTAATTGATTCACCGGATCTTCCATCTACGAAAATGGAAGAGATGTCTGTTAAGGTCGGCTTCATGAAAGCAAGAAAGCAAGCAGAAAATAGAGATGGATTTTGCCCAGCCGTTGTCAGATCAATTCCCATTCATTCTTTAATGGAATAGGGAACGGGCAGAGCTGCGGCTATCAGGAATGGGCGATAGCCTATGACTAAAAGTGCCGACTATCTATGAATGACCAGGATCGGAATGCCAATCGACGAGATGAGCCTACGAAAGATTTCAAGTTCAGACTATGATGACTGGCATCCTCACTTACGCAACGAAATTGAGTTGATGGAGTAGCCAGTGCCCTTGAGTTATTCTCTTCGGTATCGCCTTCTCTCATCGTTAAAGGCGCCGCAAGACACTCGACTAGAAGGAGTGGCGCAGGGAAGACTCTGACTATGCGCTGGCACTAGCCCTGGGCATGGATTCTTCTTTGATTGAAGGAACGGGACAGAAGAGAACCAGAACCATATCCTTCACACATTCAGTCTGATCTTATCTGCGCTATTGCCCGATCATATTAGTTCTCCGTCTCCCCTGCCCTGTTAGAACAGTCTGGTCTGTAACAACACAACCTGAAAGGAAGCCATTCCTAATAGGAAGTTTCTAGCCGTCTTTCTTAGGGCAAGAAAGGGTATAAGGAAGAAGGAAAGCTCTCTGAAAGCCCTTGATTCCCCGCTGATAGCAAAAGAAATGCAAAGAAAGAGCGGACGGAATGCCACATCGCGAGAGGGAGAAGATCCGTTCCCAGCCGTCTTTCTTGAGGAGCGAGAAAAGTGACTAATAGCCAAACAGCTCCCACTATGAATCAGAGAAAAGTCTAGACTTTCTTCTTTCGACCCTTCTCTTTAGAGATTAGAGAATCACTGTCAGAGCATTGACATCGAAAAAAGGCCAATGAACATAGGCTTAGCGTCTTCCACTGAATTTCCGAGTCAGGGCTTAGGTAAGGAAGCCTAGCAGCTCAATTGAATTAGGCGCAAGAAGCTTCAGTTACGCCGCTTGACCTAGTCATCGCAGGGGCTCAGCGCTTAGTTGAAAGACACTGTGCCTCAAAAGAGATCTGAGCCCAGCCCTAGAAGGGGGATTGCTTATCTCACCAGTAGGCGAACAGAGCTTTCAGGCATCGGGATCAGAGTGTCACCTATGACTAAGCTCCGTGACTAGCTCCATTGTCATCATCTAAGTTCTTCTTCATCACAGGCCAACCGAACCGCTCGACCATAGGGAAATGAGGAACCCATAGGACTGGCCTGAAGTGCCTGCCCCCTCTTCATCTTCCGAGTCATGCCCGGAATGAGTACTTTGCCCTTGAGATCTATCCAAAGCAAAAGATCGAGGAAAAGAGTTCAGCTGCTTGCCGAGCTGTCTAAGATGACTAATAGAAGCTCAATCGAACAGACCTTGCCTAATAGACTGGAATGGGGTTAGCCAGAACAGGCGAAAAAGATCAACGAGCTGTAGATATTAGACAAGAAATGGGCTTTGCAGGCATACTCTTCTTATCAGTGCCCACCCAGCCTGTTCAGTTTCAGCCAAGAAAGCGGATAACATTCGATTCGGGCAATGGCAAGGGCAATGTCTTTAGCTTCAGAAAGCTAGAGAAGAGGAGAAAGTCCCAGGAAATAGGAAAGTCAGGCTATCAGCAAGCATGAAACTCCTTCAATCGCCGATATCACAAGCTAAGGGGCCGATTGACCGGCAGCTTCATATCCGATTACGGAAAGAAAGAAGCCTACTCTGTACTATCACTGGCCAACGAGCGGGGAAAGCATTGATTTGTTTCCAGGCGCTATCAGCCTTGCCTTACAGGACAATGTCGGTTGAAGGTACGAGTCAGGATGGGATAGAAGAGCAAAGCCGCTTGCCCAATAGGTGACGGAGTGAACCCGCCCTTTCTTCAGGGTCAAGAAGAAGAGCAAGGAGGTCCCACTATCTTATATAGGGAGCAGGCCACCTAAAAGAAGGTCTGATTGAGCACTTTCTTCACCCGTCTGCAAGATAAAGAAAAGATCAGACATCACATTACTTCCGCTATTTGCAGAGATGTCTTTTAAGGCAGGTGCCAAGTAATATGCGAAGTCCGGGTATGAAAGCACAATAGAACTCGCGGGAAAAGAACCGCATCGAGGAGATTGGTTGGAAGCAGCATTCATGTCTTCTTTCTCACCTGAGAGGGATCTGTTTTACTTGAACTATGCTTCAAACATCAACTGAGATAACATCAACCAATCCGGGAATGTAGTTCTGAGTGAGGTCTTAGGAATCATAGTTCCGACTAGGCCGGATTTGACTAAGCCTAGGGGGCATTGTCAGGAATCAGAGAAGCTGTTAGGCAAAGGATAAGAGGTCCTACTCTTACTACGATAAGCACAATCTAGCGCGGAAAAGAACTTGACTTTCTTTCACGGATAGCATTTGACGTCCAGTTTTGAAGGCAAAAAAGGTCACAGACAGCGGAAGGGGGTTCACCTGCTTGACCTAGTTGACGAGCATAATGAGTTCATACTATTACAAAGCATGCAACGCGCACTAAAAGCTTTCTTTAAGACAACAACCCAGGAATTGATTGATTCGAGATCCCTGTTCCTCAGTAGCTAGGGGAGGAAGCCAGTGTAGGGAAAAGATTTCCTACCTCTCTATAGGTCAGCAGAGAAGACTCTTCATTTTCAGGCCAAGGCCGGTGGAAAGCAAGGGAGGAATGCAAGAGTCGATTGATATATTCATAATCCCGCAAAAGTAAAATCAATAGGAAAGCCGGTCCTCAGATCAGTTGCTAGACTAGCTGATTGATCACAGTCCGTAGGCCTCACATTCGATTGATAGGTCTCAACGGATCTCCTCGGGAAACGGGCTCTGATAGCACTTTTTCCAGCGGAGAGGGATAGTCCCAGGGAAGAAAGGAAGTTTAGTTAGAACCGGATCTCCGCAGCTCACTCGACGAAGGAAGTAGCATCTGGGGAGTCCCAAGGCCCCTATTGACATAGAGGTTGAATATACAGCATGGAATGTGCAGGAGCGAACCCTTATTAAGACTATGATTTCGACCCTGATCTTTCTATTGATACTAATTCCGCAAAAATCAAATACAGAGGCAACCACTATCAGGTTAGTAGCGGAACGAGCTTTCTCTAAGAAATTGGAAGATGAGAGCAGGTTCCCATTCGAGGAGCGCAATGGAAAGTAAGCCTTTGAGGGTTCATGTCCGAATCAGGGATGTGGTAAGGAAGCGTAGCAGTTAAATTTCAAAGGTTAGGAGTTGAGTTCCGACTAGTACTGCCGAGGAGCGATTCCTCTGAATGGCAAGTATGAGTTCAACTGCCCTTCTTTCGGAGAAGGGAGTCAGAGGGAGTGGAGAGACAGAGGAACATCTTGATCAAAGGTGGGAAATCGGTTGTTAAGGAGCTTCTTGCACATGGGCATGGGTAAGGAAGTGATTTAGCAATAGATTTAGCGACCTTTAACCCCAAAGTGAGTGAGTGGGCTAATAGGAGTAAGGTTTAGTGGAAAAAGAGTTTAAAGCTAACGGAATGCTTACCCGGTGTTGTTAGAATATCCGTTGTTAGAGTTATCGCTGCTCTTGGCCTTTTGAACTAAGACCGTCGGTTCTATTGGACTAAGATTTATATAGATCTATTACCGTGGAAAGTGTAACTTGGTAACCTATCGATTCAATAGCCTACGCCCTATCCCTAGATAGAGCTCTACCGGGAGAGGTTTACGATAATTAAGTAAAGGACGGGAGGGGAAAAAATCGTGGAATAGAAGATCTACAGAAGCATAGTTGGCCGGACGAAGACTGCCCGGAGGAATTGAAGGAGAAAGACGTACTGCTCGACTGTTCTGGAAAACCTTCTCTACTTCTTTTCTTATAGTAAAGCAAGCTTCACTCGATGTCAGGAGAGAGGAAAGGGACTTGGCGAGACTAAAAGGAAGATCAAGTTCCTGGGCTAGACCATTAGCGAAAGAATGGAAAGCTAAAGCGAGTCAAACAATCAGTCCCATATCCATATACGATGGCGATGGTCTCTATCCATTGCGCAAGAAAAGCAAGAGCTAGAAGGTCATCGCAAGCAGCCGATTGAAAGACTCGAGCAGGCTAGCTGAGAGATGAATCTCCGGATTGCTTGAATGCGTCCCGTCCCTGTAGGCCTCTTTAGGAACTGACCGACATGACGGAAAGCCCTCTTCTGCAAACAAGCCTCCTGTAGTACCTAGTCCAGTCGCATGGTCTCGTGAGTCAACTTCCTCTTGCTTGGCATCATGGTCGAGCTTAAGCTTCACGCTTTCCATTGGTGGTATGTATGGTATTCCATCATCAGTCAAGCATCTGACATCAATCGCTTCCCTAATCTAGTGGATTGCTACCTTTAATAAGCAAGACTCATTGCTGCGGGTAAGTGCCTTGATCTTGCCGTCGGTTCAGCCCTTTATGCAAAAGAAGACATTCTTATGCTTTCCCGGCTCGGTTCGCTAAAAGACCGCCCATAGATAGGTATGTATCCCCGCTGACCAATGGTAATGGTATCCCACAACCTCCGATTTCAATCGAAAAACCATCAAATGATCGAGATCAATACCACCGCCTCTCCCTTCTTCTCTCTTCAATTACCGAGACCCATACATAAGAATATGATCAGTGAAGTAAAATACCATTTTACTCTATGTAATTCTATCTGGTAATGATTGGATTCGGTTCCACACCTTTATACTAGGAGATTATAGGCGCAGCTTCCTGCCTTACCAGTGAAAGTCCCGCCTAACCAATTGCGAACTCGTCCGACCAATTGAGTTTACCTAGCATACGTATGTTGAACATAATAATTCATTGATCCAGCAATGGCAGCGAAGTAGCATCAGTATCTAGTAGAAGGGCGTCCTACTTGAGGTAGATAGCTTAACTGAACACAAACTGAAAGTATCAACTTCACACGCATCGAGATGAGACTCGAAGTCTTGAATGCAAACCGGGAGAGCTGAAGGTATTTGATTTCATCTTCTATACTTTGATTTCGTCTTCATATACCTTTAGGGAACATAAAGAAGAAGAAAAGTTTACTATCAATTATCCACCAACTCTATAAAAAGACTAAACCAGCGCAAACTGCGGGCATGCATTAATGGAAGAACGGATCTCATCCCCAGAAGCAATTAAGGCGAATCAAAGAGAGAAATTGTTGATACAGCCGCCCACTAAGCACTAAGATGCACCGCCCACAGAAAGTTCTCCAATTGAGTTTGAGACGAACAGCGAGCTATCGCAAAGTCTCCCACCACAACCACGGAGGAAGAACCGAAGTATGCCGCTTTTACCGAGCTCGAACCTTCCCAAGGGAGACGACTAGATTTATCGACCTAGACCCATCCGATCTGTTTCAGTCTAATATATGGAATAGAAACCGTCACATCCTTGGGCTAGGAGAATCACTACAGGCAGAGTCGGGCAAGTAAGTAGCAAAGCTACCCAGGTTGCCTAGCCTAAGCATAAACAAAAGAATAGTGTAGAACAATCAGCAAACTTAGCTCATCGCTTTTCTCCCATGCCTCCTTGATTACCACCGTCTCTATTACCCCAAAATAGGTTAGGTAGTCTTTCAAATACTTGATTGAACCAGGAATGCTCTTACCGCCAAATTATGGTAAAGTCTGCACCATAGCGGGCTCTTTGGTCTGGACACGTAACAAAGAAGAAAAGGCCCGCTTTCTTCTGTTTTGAGCCGTTCTAGTTCTATTTGACGAGAAATCCAGGCGCGGAGTACCATTATTCCTATTAGCATTACCACTATTCCATAGGAGAGCTAGAAGGCATACTCGAGCACTCCTTTTACCTAAAACACGTTTTTAACAAGGATTTTTAACCTTATTAGTCGGTCTTCTCGGGAATGTTTCCAGATTAGGACTTTGACGACTTGGATTTGAAATCGTTACTGAACCTTCTTTCTTCCCAAGCATTCATAGATGCCTTACTGAGGGATCGTCTGCTTCCTCAGTTGCTGCTGCCACCACAGGTTCAGACGCTTTAGGTTCACCTGGAGAAGCTAGGGCAGCAGAAGAAGCCGTGTGCACACACAACTCCTGCTGGAGCGAACAAAGAAGCGCGGTCTCACACTCTCAGTGGCCAAAATAGGTACGTTTAGCCGCCGCGTGAAACTCTTCTCACGGTAAACGCGAGGGACGCTTAACTCACGGTTTACTTCGCTTATTCTGAGGGCCTTGGTTTTGATGAAAGAGGTACTGCTGGCTTTTGATGAGACGGGTACTGCCGGACTCCTTAGGTTGAAGGGGCAGGAGATTTCATATCGGTACATCAACTCAACTAGGAGAGTTTTCTTTCCACTAAACCGAAGGAGATGGGTTGACTGAAGGAAAGAGTGCTTCTTCGACTTGTTAGAAGCCGGTACGAGTTGCCCCTAGGTGATCCGCACGGAGACTTTTTTGCCCAAGGCAGGTCGAGGTGTGATTTGCCCTGGGGTGTCAATACCCTTTGGCACCCTATTATTGATCCCTTTCTGTACCCAACATAAGATAGAGGTGCAAGAAATCGATAAGTGATAGTTGCAGATGAGATGGTGCAAGAGATGATGAGAAGAACTATGCTAGCTCCACTGAGATCGAGGGAAGAAGGCGCAACGACTCCTACCTGTATAGATGAACTGAACACTGCCCCCAAATCCATAGTCGATAGGTGCAAGAGATGAGAAGGTAGAGCGGGCAAGCCATCTGTTCTCGTTCTGCTTTGAAGCTCTGCCTGTAGAGATGCTACTGAACACGTTCTCAATATCGAAGTGAGAGGTGCAGCAGCATCAGTGAGAGGGTCGGTACGCTCTGAAAGGAGATACAAAAAAGGCCTGTTTTAAGCGAGCGCATATCAGTAAGAGCGATTGCTTTCACTCTTCTTCTTAATAGGCGGTAGTAGCACCGGCTTCACGCAAAGATGGAACATCTATTGTTTTACTACAGTTAGTAGTGTCTTATATATGCTAACGCTAGTGCTCTCCACCTAAGGGGTCTCTGCCCTCTTTTTGGGCAGCTACAGCAGCTCGTGAAGAGGTTTCATTCAGACTTTAGTGCGTACTAGTGATTGATTAGGAAGACGCCGCCTCGACATCTCTTTATCCGTGGTAAGGATAATGCCCTTAACCATAAGTTGGAGTATGTCCTCTCGGACAACCGACGGTTCTTCGATTCCTTGGCCCTCTCTTGGTTCTGCTACCCGGACCCCCAATAAGCTGTGGCTTTCATCATTACCGGTGATTCGGTGCAGACGCTTTACTTAAGGTTAGAGGGTGAATCAGTGCTTACAATATCCTTTATGTAATCACTCCCCTATCATTGTTCACCTCAGCCTTGTTGTTGAAAGGAGCCCGAAACCTTTCAGATTATTAACATGTTGTGGACGAGGCTTCTTTCGTTTCAGAAAACAGTGCAAGAAGCCTGGCAACCTTTAAAGGGAACCCCATGTTCCAGGTAGCCCAGAAGCTTCGATTTGTCAAAGCTGCGCTAAAAGCCTTTCATTTCAAAGTGTAGGGTCGATAAAAGAATAAGAAAGGCCATAGAAGAACTAGACGCCATTCAATTCCAGTTATCCTTTTTCCAGTTCAATGAAAGGCTCGCAGAGCAGAAGAGTATATTATCAAATTTGATGAGTTGAACCAAGCCCTGGATACAGAAGAGGCATTCTTTAACTTTAAGCAGAAGGCCAGAGTCTCTTGGCTAAAGGATGGAGACCGCAATATCAAATACTTCCACGCTACACTCACAGAAAGAAGGGCAAGGAAGACTATCAGGAGAATAAAGGGATGCGCGTTACTATGAGCTAAAGATAGCATTCCCTTAATAGGAAACTCTTACCCGCCTATCGACCCTTAAGAGCTTCGCGTTACCTGATCCTGATATTGGTTTTTTTCCAGTGGAGCGGGAATGCTTTGAAGCTAAACGAAGTCAAAGCCCGTTGACCCTGCTTGGAGCAAAGCATCTAACTCAAGATAGGCAATTCTCATCTCAAATCTGTGACCGATTGACCTTCGGGTTCATTGACGAAGCCAGATACATAGGATTAGAGTGAACCCGCTCGGGCTCGAGCATAGCTCTAGTATAGGATCGGGGATGGGGCTACCTCTCCCTCCTCATGAACAGATGCAACAACGGCATTTCATGAGATTGCAAGATAGGGTCGCAGGACTTCTTTATCCAAGCCTTTTCGGGTGACGGCTGAAGGTACGAGTCCGAACAGGAAAGCAAGAAATAGCCAAAAGCCACTCGCGCGGGGGAAGCTGGGCGGAAGGAGACTCCTTCTCTTAGGTCAATCGCAAGGTCTGAGCCCGGGAGCTACCTATCTTAAGGAAGAATCTCCGCAGCTAGCCTGATTGAGGGGGCGATCACATTCGTAGATTCCCCCGCCCTTTCTTCAGGAAATCGAGTCAGGGACGAAAGAAGGAGTTCAGCCACTTCCTTCGCTATTGATGGGACATCTAGGTCAGCCGCATCTGCAGTTGAAGCAGTGGAAGGACGGTCCGATTGAAGCCACGGAATGGGGTCACATTCCATTAGGGCAACCAAGCCAGAAAGTTTCACGAGCTCGCTTCATCGCTTCTTTCTTTTCTTTCGGTTGTGCATGAGCGGTCCGGGCGGGATGCTTGCTTCATTGAATACAGGTTCACCAGGTGAGACCACTGTAGGGCAAAATCTTATGACCATAAAAGCGGGACTCTTCATATGATATAGCTTTCTGTATGATCTCCTGTGTTCTCTTATCTTATCCCCTCTCACTATTGATGTATGTGAAGTTCCTCGTCATTCTATTCGTTTTTCCTTCCCTTTTTTCAACTGTGTGGGATGCGGAGTCTTCCCCTTTTACTGATAGTTCTACTGTTCAGGTCAGGCTACTCCATCAACTAAATCAATTGCTTAAGGTCGTGCTCTCTCTCGCCTTAGCCTTCCTCAGCCGATTCTCATTTTCTGCTAGTAGGCTGCCTGAAAAAGGTGAGATTTGCTGCCACTATCTGAAGTGCTGTGCAGCCTGATCTTGCCATTCCGCTTCTGTTGAATGGAAGAGGGATTCTGGTTCATAAGGTGAGGGCTAATCTAATACAGAAGCTACGGGTATTCTTTCCTTTCGTTGGAAAAGCCCAGTTATTGGAGAATATCGAGTGGCTTTTCGTCTGACTGTACCGACTCGGACACCCATTACGACATGGCTTGCTTTGTTGTGTTTTTAAAGACAGCTGCTTCCAGCTCCTCGGCGAGCTCACTTGGATCAAATCCACGTAAGGTAAAACGTAGAGGGTTCCCCTTCCTATATAGTGGGTTGTCCGAAGAGAGAATCGGTAATTGCAATATGAAAAGCTAAAGAAAAGGAAATTCACAGCTTGTAGTTGTGAGCCGCTGCTGGATTGAGGAAAGACTAAACCCATTTCACCCAGGAAGGATTGATTGCGAAACCCACCAATAATGAATTTGAATTGCAGGATGGATCATAGGATCAGGTGTGATCTCTCGTGTCTCCACCATAATGCCCAGGTTGGAACATGAAATGATATTGATTGGCAAAAAAAGAAGGGAACGAAGTAACTCGACCCCGAAGGGGGGAGGGATTCCAGCTAGACTGAAGAAGCCTCGGTGGGGCTGCGCATTTTTACTGTCTAAGGGCTCAAGTTAGGTTGGCAATCTGAAGCTACGACGGTAGGGGCATCTCACTCAGGCAAGTCGTGCGTACTAGGTCACTAAAGTAGGGGCAACCCTTCTAACATAACAATAGAAGTTCCCCGCCCGGAGAAGCGAGATCTACTGTGGTAGGATTTTGTTCTAGAGTTTCCACTAGTTATCCGGGTAAAATGGACAGAAATTCATATTCGATGCCTTGACTTGAGTTTCGGATTCATTCGAACCAAAATGAACTACCCCATTACAATAGGGTGACGGGCAGCCAATCAGATTGACTTTGTGCCGTTACGTATTTGCCTTGGCGTATATCAATCTGATACGGCTCGGTGTGGACGGCAGGCAGTCCTATAAGTATAAGTCTTGGTTTAGTCCAGTAAGATCATACTTTTCTTGGTGTCGTCCAGGTTTTAGTCCTGTAAGATATATAGGATACTTTTCTCTCATATTCATACCGTTCTGTTGGACCCGAGCCAAGTAGTTCGGCTAAACCGGAAAGAAAGAGTTAGATCCTCTTTGAGATGAAATACGGCAATGTCCTAATCAAACCAGGCGCAAGGTCAATGATTTAGCTCAAGGCTAAAGGCTATTATTCCTTCTTCTTGATAGCATTGGTCTCGGAAGGCCCTCGCTCTAAAGGGGCAGCTTGATGGCAGCTATTCTGCTCTGTCTGAGAGAATTGGAATGGAATTGGTGTGGTTCGCTAGCTCTTTCTTTTGAGACGAATTCATTCCGAAGAGCGGTCGTGATAGGGAAAGGCCTTGCCTTATTTCCAGGAAAGAGAAAATGGGCCAAATCGCCTGCTAGAGAAGAAGCTCTTAGGGACGACTAGATGAGATGCCGGTGCCATTCAACTAGCTGCCAGAACGAGTTCAAGAGATGAGGATCCAGGTAGTGAAGTCACCCTCGGGGGAAGCATCATTCCATTCACTTGTTCAACTGCTAAGAAGAAACGCTTTTCTCTTGCTTGAATGTGGCACAAAAAGAAGAAGAGGCGAAGGAACCCGCGGAGAAGCTTCATGGCCTGAAGCCGGGCTAGGGGTAGAAGGGAATCAAGGAAAAGACAGACTTCGTCTTCTCAGGATCTATCTTGACTCCGGATGAGCCGATGATGTGCCCCAAGTATACCAGCTCAGCTCCCTCATCCCTTTTTGCTCAGTTGGTTGGTTGTTCTTCTCCGTATGGGCTTTCCGCTGGTGCTCATGCAGAGCTTCTAGAACAGTCTCTACGTGTTTCAGATGCTCCTCCCAGGTCTTGCTATAAACCAGATGTCGTCGTCGTAGACCGTGACAAATTCATCCAATCTAAATAAGGCCTAAGAACATCGTTCATCAGCCGCATAAAGGTTGTAGGTGCCGTAATAGGGCCGAATGGCATGACGATCCATTCAGCTAAACGCCCTTGTCTTTAACGCGGTCTTCCAACGCCTTCCACCACTTGCACTTGGTGGTATCCCGACTTCAAGTCTATCTTGGTGAAGGATAGGGCTCCCTCAACTAGTCAAATGGGAATCAGACATCTATCCTTTTCCAAGGATAGGGATTCTTTACTGTGATCTTGTTAAGGGCGTGATAATCCTAATCCACGCACATGCGCCACGAGCCTTCTTCGGCACCAAGACCCTTTAGAGAGAGGGGCTGTTTTCGCTCCACACGTTGAAGAATGCTGCTTGATTGAACGAACATTGGTTGACCCTTTCTTTGAACCTTGTCAATGATCTAACTTAAAGATATGAACTGAGTGCCATTTGATGAGTAACTGAGAACAAAGGAGAGGGATATGGAAAGAATGAAGTAATGAAAGAGGAAGTCATTGCTAGTAGTAACGACTTGTCACGATCCATTGGTTCATATAGAATCCATGTCCTAGGTGTATCAAAAAACATTCTTTTCGCTAAGCGTATATAATAAAATAGAGTGAAAGGGTCCACCCCGAAACCAAGGGGGTACTAACTAACAGCTCAGTCCTCTCCGAACCGCAGGA